TTCCTCCGCATGTAGAAAAGGAATAAATAAATCAATCAAATTACGAGAAGCCTCATAAAGTGCTTCCTTAGGAGTTAAACTTCCATTTGTCCATATTTCTAGAAAAAGTATCTCTTGTTTTTCATTCCCATTCCCATAAGAATGAATACTATGATTCGCATTTCGAACAGGCATGGATACAGCATCTATAGGATAACTTCCATCTTGAGAGTCATTTATGGGTTCCATACGATATCCGCGATCTCTCTTGATTTGTAATCCAATACACAAATCAATTGGTTCCGTCAGGTTAGCTATATGTTGTGTCGTGTCAACTATTTCTACGGAAGGCGGTGAGATGATATCTTGAGCGGTTACGTATCTAGGACCCCTTACGCAAATCGACGCGTCTCTAACTCCATAGAGATTACTTCTCAATACAATTTCTTTCAAATTTAGTAAGATTTCATGTACTGATTCCTCAATACCTACTATCGTAGAATATTCATGTGGCACCTTCTCAGATTTTGCACGTGTGATACATGTTCCTTCTATTTCTCCAAGTAAAGCCCTTCGCATGGCAATACCGATGGTATCAGCTTGACCTTTCATAAGTGGTGACAGAATGAAACGACCATAATAAAGACGCTTACTGTCTACTCTTGATTCAACACACTTCCACTGTAGTGTTCGAGTGGATCCCGCTACTTCCTCTCGAACCATACTATACTAGTATTATTATTTGATCATTGAATCATTTATTTCTCTTGAAATCGGTTTAATTCTTATTTCTACACACGTCTTTTTTTAGGAGGTCGACATCCATTATGTGGCATAGGTGTTACATCACGTACGAAACTTAATAATATACCACTTCTACGAATGGCTCGTAATGCTGCATCTCTTCCGAGACCAGGACCCTTTATCATAACTTCTGCTCGTTGCATACCCTGATCAACCACTGTACGAATAGCATTTACCGCTGCGGCTTGAGCAGCATAAGGTGTTCCTCTTCTTGTGCCTTTGAATCCAGAAGTACCAGCGGAGGCCCAAGAAACTACCCGACCTCGTACATCTGTAACAGTTATAATGGTATTGTTGAAACTCGCTTGAACATGAATAACGCCTTTTGGTATTCTACGTCCATTCTTACGTGAACCAATACGCCCATTCCTACGTGAACCAATTCTTGGTATAGCTTTTGTCATATTTTATCATCTCATATTTATGAGTCAGAAATATACAAAAAGAAAAGATACGGAGATATCCATTTCATGTTAAAACAGACCCTTTACCTTATTTTTACGTATTGTACTTATTTTCTAATTTTTGAAAGTAAAGTTCTTTTTTAGAAAGATTACCCTTGTCTCTGTTTATGTTTCGGATTGGAACAAATCACTATAATTCGTCCACGCCTGCGAATCAGTCGACATTTTTCACAAATTTTACGAACGGAAGCCCTTATTTTCATATTTTTTATTCCTTACCTTAATTCTGAATCCACTTCTTGGAAGAGAATAAGTCTCTTGAATTTTTTTTTTGAACTTCGAATTGTATACCCATGGTTAAAAAAATAACCTAATCGTTCGAATCTTTGTTGCGAAGTCGATAAATTATACGTCCCCTGGTGGAATCATAACGACTTACTTCAATTTTGACTCTATCTCCCGGTAGTATCCGTATAAAACTGCGCCGGATCCTCCCCGAAACATATCCTAGAATTAGATCTTCATTATCTAAACGGACCCGGAACATACCGTTGGGAAGTGATTCAGTAATTAAACCCTCATGAATCAATTTTTGTTCTTTCATTCCAGGTAACCTCCTTGAAGTATCAACTAATGGAGGAAGAGTTATATAACTCACTTTTCCTCTCTATTTTACAAATAGGAAGTTAGAGATCAAATTCGGATACCAGAGGTGTAAGATTACCATATATAACACAAAATTTCTCCTCCAATTCTTTCTAGTCGAGCTTCTCGATCTGTTATTATACCTCGAGAAGTAGAAAGAATTACAATTCCCATTCCACCTAAAATCTTAGGAATTCGTTGATAGTTGGAATAAATTCGTAAGCCGGGTCGGCTGATACGCTTTAAAATGGTTCTAGTTTTATATATTCCTTTTCTGGTTTTTCTATGTCGCAGAGTTGAAACCAAGAAATATTTGTTACTTTCCTGATGTTTCCGAACGTTTTCAATAAAACCTTCTCGTAGAAGTATTTTAACAATGTTTTCGGTAATATTTGTAGATGCTATTCGAACCCTTCCTTTTTTATCCATGTCAGCATTTCTTATAGAAGTTATTAGATCAGCAATAGTGTCCCTACCCATGACGAACTAGAATTATAGGTTCCTCCTAATTTTGATATAATCAACATGTTTCCTTTTTTTTTTTCTTTTTTTTTTTTTATAAAGTATATACGTGAGACACAATCTACTACGTGAGACACAATCTACTAATTTGATCTATTTGATCTATTTCAGATACCCTACTATATCATAGTCTCATCTACTACTATTTATAATACTTCGGGAGCTAATGAAACTATTTTAGTAAAATTCAACTGTCTCAATTCTCGAGCGATTGCACCAAAAACTCGAGTTCCTTTTGGATTTCCTTCTTGATCAATGACAACTGCAGCATTGTCGTCATATCGTATTATCATACCGTTTTCACGTTTGAGTTCTTTACATGTACGTACAATTACAGCTCTAATTACTTCTGATCTTTCTAGAGGCATATTGGGAACTGCTTCTTTGATTACAGCAACAATAACATCACCAATATGAGCATATCGGTGATTACCAGCTCCTATGATTCGAATACACATCAATTTTCGAGCTCCGCTGTTATCCGCTACATTCAAAAGGGTCTGAGGTTGAATCATATCATTTTTATTTCAATCTGTTATTTCAATGAAAAGTATGAAAGAAAAAAAAGAAATATTGTCAGTCCAGAAATAAATAAACCTGCGTTTTTTCATCCCCAATACCCCTTTTTGTTTAGTTCTACATCTCTATCCTGAAATAAGAAATTGAGTTCGTATAGGCATTTTGCGCGCAGCTATTGAGATAGCTGCTCTAGCTACAGTTTCGGATACTCCACCCATTTCATAAAGTATTCGACCCCGTTTAACAACGGATACCCAATATTCAGGGGATCCCTTCCCCGAACCCATACGTGTTTCCGCGGGTCTTACTGTAACAGGTTTGTCGGGAAATATACGTACCCATATTTTTCCACCACGACGCGCATATCGTGTCATTGCTCTTCGCCCTGCTTCTATTTGTCTAGCTGTAATCCAAGCAGGTTCAAGTGCCTGAAGAGCGTATCTGCCGAAACAAATATGATTGCCTCGACAAGATATTCCTTTCATTCTTCCTCTATGTTGTTTACGAAATCTGGTTCTTTTGGGGTTATAGTCGATGGTTGTTTCTTAATTCCATCTCTACTGCAGAACCGGACATGAGAGTTTCTTCTCATCCAGCTCCTCGCGAATGAAAGGATTCAAATTCAATAATATTATAGATACACATTAATAGGTACACATTAATAGATAATACACCAAGTAATGGCTTTTATTGATATTTAATTTCTTACATAGGAAGGAAGATGTAGATACAAGATATACAATACAGCTAGACGTGTGTGTACATTTATGTATCTTTATAGATAATGTAATGTTTCTCTTTTTTATTTTTATAACATAACGAATCCTTTCCTTTTTTTTTTTACCTCTATCGAATTACGACAAAAGATTGTAATCCAATAAATAGAGGTTTCGCGGGCGAATATTTACTCTTTCCTGTTTCATTCGTAGGTTCAATTCATGACCTCTCAGAATAAATCAATTTTTTCTTGGTCCGTTCCGCCATCCCACCCAATGAATTATTAGGATTCGTTTTCAATAGAATCCTATGCAGTCACAGGTTCTGTCGTTCCCATAGCTTCTCCATTAATGGTTAGGTCTGAACTTTGCAATGGAGCTTCCAACAAAATTCGTTCCCGAGTCAATTTCCTCAGTTTTTATTAACCCGAAGGCTCTTTATTATTTTATTCTATTGTAAATTATTTCATTTTAAAATTCTTATATTTCTAATTATCTTATCAGTATTGATTATCAGTATTGATGCTTTATCACACTGCCTTTTATGACGTGATTCATAGACCATACATATTGGAATCATATATCATTGATATTTTTGTTCTTTCTATCATCCTTCCATTTATCCATATCCCTTTATTTTTTTTTTCTTTACAACCCATAATCAGATTTATTTTTTCTTGAAAGAATTTCAGTTGCTACAACCATATGATAGATTCACTCATTCATATAGTGACTGTTTCTTGGGATCGCGACAATACGAAGCAATAAGTTGGTTATTAGTTTATTTTATATAATTACAAAGTTTATAGCGGGGGTCAGTCTATTTTTTTTTGAATCCCAACTTGAAACTATAAAAAAACTAACGAGTCACACACTAAGCATAGCAATTATACCAAATGATCAATCGAATTTTTATTTAACCTTATAGAATTAGAATTGTTCATTTTTTTTTTAACAGAAAACGAATGAAAGAGTTTGTCATTTTTTGTTTTATCACTGGACAGAATGGGAAGACAAGGTCGATTATTCCTCGTCTACAAATATCCAAATTTTTATACCTAATACTCCATAAATAGTTCGAATTGTATAGGAACAATGATCAATTTTAGCGCGAATTGTTTGTAGGGGAACTCTACCCTCTCTGATCCATTCGACACGTGCAATTTCTTTTCCGTCGATACGGCCTGCTATTTGCACTTGAATTCCTTTTGTATCCGTTTGTTCAGTTAATTCAATAGCTTTTTTCATTGCTTTTCGAAACGAAACTCTATTTTTTAATTGTAAAGCTATATATTCTGCAAGAATATTAGGTTGTCCATAAGGTTTTTCAACTCTTGTGATAGCAATGTTGAGTCTCCGGTTTACAGAATGAAACTCCTTTTGTACATTCATCTGTAATTCTTCGATTCCT